ATAGTAAAAGAAAAGTCTTATATACGTATGAAATACGGAACGGAACCTGTCGTAAAAATAAATGAGTAGTTTTCGGGAATGCTCGGGAAGAGAGGAGCGTTTTTTTATGTTTTAAGAAAAAATTTTATTTACTGGATAGTTGTACATTTCAATTTGAATTAGGGATTCCGTGTACAAGGTTCTTAACTGCATATGCATCTGATCATTTATGTATTACCATTTTAGATTACAATAAAAGAAGGAAGGAGATTTTTCAATGCGAGATCTAAAAACATATCTTTCCGTGGCACCGGTATTAAGTACTCTATGGTTCGGGTCTTTAGCAGGTCTATTGATAGAGATTAATCGTTTTTTCCCAGATGCATTGACATTCCCCTTTTTTTGATTCTAGTTATCGATACGGTACAAAATAACGGAGATTCGAGATACAATTAAATATTTGTGACTAATCCTTTGCCCCCTTTTTCTCTTTTTTCCCTTTTTCCTTTTAGAATAAGAGGGAGGAAAGAGAAAAAAATAAAGGGTGTATTCAACAGCTTCGAGACTTGGGTTAAAGTTTGAATTAAATAAATTATTCAATTCAAAAATTAACTAGGGATGGAGGTAGAATAAACAGGTTGGGGCCTAGATCTAGGACAAGACTCTTATACAAGGTACTTAAATGTAAATGAAATACTGTGATTTGAATTTGAAATAAAGTTTAGAAATTTTTTTAGTATATTGATTGCAGCGAAAGTTTTCATAATTTTATTTCAAGTTAATAACTTCTATTTATCCTTCCTTCCTTCTTCTTCGTTTCGGATCGAAAATAGAAGAGTTGAGTAAATCAAAAATCCAAAGGGGGTTCATGGCCAAGGGAAAAGATGTCCGAATAACGGTTATTTTGGAATGTACCGGTTGTGTTCGAAACGGTGTTAATAAGGTATCAACGGGTATTTCCAGATATATTACTGAAAAGAATCGTCACAACACGCCTAATCGATTGGAATTGAGAAAATTCTGTCCATTTTGTTACAAACATATGATTCATGGGGAGATAAAGAAATAAATCGAATCGAGCACTTGTATGTAACCCTTCCAAGGAAGGGTAAAAATGACATTTCTATATATAACATAATTAAATATAAACAAACCAAATCCTATTTATTCTAATTCATTTTAGATCCGACCGAAATAGGATTTTCGGGATAAGGAATAAACTAAACAAACCATGGATAAATCCAAGCGGCCTTTTCTTAAATCCAAGCGATCTTTTCGTAGGCGTTTGCCCCCGATTCAATCGGGGGATCGAATTGATTATAGAAACATGAGTTTAATTAGTCGATTTATTAGCGAACAAGGAAAAATATTATCTAGACGGGTGAATAGATTGACCTTGAAACAACAACGATTAATTACTATTGCTATAAAACAAGCTCGTATTTTATCTTTGTTACCTTTTCTTAATAATGAGAAACAGTTTGAAAGAACCGAGTCGACCACCAGAACTGCGGGTCTTCGAGCCAGAAATAAATAGGCTTACTCTTTCTTCACTTGACTAAAAAAAAGTAAAATCCGAACTCAAACGCAGATTGATGTTTTGTTCGAAAAATATGAAAAATATGGATTTAATTATCGTGTCGTAAGAAAAAAAAAAGAATCGGGCAAGAATAAAGATTTTTTTTGAGTGTGTTCATTCAGTTTTACTATCCCGGAGTTCATTCTCCGGGGAACTCCGTTTAAATTATTCCGGTGGATTCTTTCCAATGTACTTCTTTTATGATCTCATTGGAAATCATATAAAGACAATTTTTATTTGATATAGCTATTTGTGCAAGTATTTTACGATTAAGAAGCACCTGTTTCTTATATAGGTCGTGTATTAATCTACTATAACTATAGGATACCCCTATTTCACGAATTACTGCGTTTATTCGAGTGATCCACAAACGGCGAAAATTTATCTTTTGCTTATCCCTATCCCGATGCGACGAAACCAAAGCTCTTATTTTCTGTTGAGTAATTGTTCGAGTAAGTCTTGAATGAGCCCCTCGAAAGCTTGATGCAAATAAACGAATTTTTGTTCTACGTCTCCGAGCTATATTTCCCCGTCTAATTCTGGTCATTGAATAAATGAAACTTTGACGAATAACTAATAGATTTCCTTTCTTTCAGTTATTCTTTTTCCCTTTCCTAGTCTATTAATAACAAAGCTTTTTTCCAATGTATAAACTAAAAATTCCAATGACTTTGGCTACTATAACCTTCCCGACCGCTATTTTTTTTCTAGACATTTCACTTCGAAATAAGAAATTTAATTTTACTAGGTATCAAAATATAATAAATAAAAAATATAAATGGATAAAGAAATAGTGGCTTCCTTCGTTTATATGGTTACTTCTTAAACGGTGAGGTTTTCTCTATACACCGGAGCCTTTACTTCATTTAATCAATGTTATTGGTAACTTGTATAGTTCACATTCTTTGGCTCTACCCATGAATTATCTAGTAATAGGTCTTTCACGATTAGATCTACTTACACAGTAACGGTATTTAATTATGAAAGTTGGCTGGGTAGCTAACCCTGTTAGTCCGTTCTTGCAAGAGTGGCCTAAGTTTTATGTTTTTATTTTTAAGTAGGATTTTCTCCGCTTAATGGATAACCATTTGCTACCAATGGAGAATTGCTTCTTATCTTAAATTGAGGTGATTGGATTTGCACCAATGGAAACCATAAATTTCATACACAATAGAATGGATAGATTTTTTTTTATACTGAATTGAACGGACTTCTTTTTCTATTCTATCTTATTCCCCGGTACTGATCATTGATACTAGAAAAGGTTTTCTTTCTTTTATCCCAGCTCATGATCTGAACGAGTCGCACATACACCCTAGTACATGTTCCTCGACGCTGAGGGCATCCCCGAAGCGCGGGGGATTTTGTGACATTTCTGATTGGCTGTCTTGTATTTCTAATAAGTTGTTTAATAGTTGGCATGTTGAATCATATCATATAAATAATGGGCTGGTTTAGATCGATCCTAACCTGATGATTTTTAATTACTTCTTTAATTTTCTAGTAAATTCAGCAAAAATATAAAATAGGAAATCGAGAATTTGCGCGAAAAAATCCGGGCTTTTCACTCAACCACCGCTACAACATCAACAATTCCATAAGCTTGGGCTTCTGTTGCTGACATAAAAACATCTCTTTCCATGTCTTCCGAGACAACCCATAAGGGTTTGTCCGTTCTTTGTACATAAACCCTTGTGAGGGTTTCACGCAGTTTTAGCAGCTCTTCCGCTTCCAGGATAAATTCTCCCGTTTGTGCCTCATAAAAAGAACTAGCAGGTTGATGAATCATTACCCTGATGGTATAACAAAAGAGGGGTTACTCTATTTTGCATGATGAATAGAAAAGAAAGAATAAAAATAAAAAAAAAAAGATAGAATTGAACAACCACAACCGTACGGGCATCTTTTATGCATTGCATACGGCTCTATAATAAAATTGACCTTTACCTTCCATCAACGAAAAAAATAGGATCTATCAGACCCAGATCGGTAAATGATCAAATTACCACCCTTCCTTTCGTAGGAGTTCAAAAATACTATGATGGTTCCGTTGCTTTATATATATTTATTATTAAGATTATTTGGTTTGTCTGTGTTTCAGCAATCCCAAAGTTGCTTTTTGTAAAATTAAGGAAAAAAATAATCTTTTTTTTTATTTCGAACTCTTTCAGAATACAACTAAGCCCCCGGTGTGAAAATAAAAAAGTTTGTGACGCTGAACTGTAATCTCCAATATAAAAACAGGAAATACCTTTTATCTCATACTACTCTCTCGATACATAATCAAATGTTTTGAAAAAACAATAAAACTTGTTTTATTTTTATATCGAATTCAAAGTGCCATGCTATTATTACTTAATATTCATATGGCGAAGGCATAGTCTTATTTTTTTCTCTCAAATAAAAACCTCATTGGCGCCGAGCGTGAGGGAATGCTAGACGTTTGGTAATTTCTCCTCCGGCCAAGATAAAAGATCCCATTGAAGCGGCTAATCCCATGCATATTGTCTGTACATCTGGTCGCACAAATTGCATTGTATCATAAATAGCCACTCCAGGGATAACCCATCCGCCGGGAGAGTTTATAAACAAATAGAGATCTTTGGTATCATTCTCTATACTGAGATATACCATAAGACCAATAAGTTGGTTCGAGATCTCGCTATCAACCTCTTGTCCTAAAAAAAGTAATCTTTCTCGATAAAGTCGGTTGATTAGGGTAAAATTATATCCCTTACGAACCGTACAGGCGCCTTTTGGTGCATACGGTTCAACAAAAAATTGCAAAAAAAAAGAATCAATGTGCAGATTCCAATCCTCTTTCTTTTTCTTTTTTTATATTCGTAGAAGGCTCTTTCTGACTTCTAACGAAAGGACTTTTCTTCGATTAAAAAAAAAGACAGGTTTTTGCTCCTTTTCGTATAATATTCTTGTATTCTTGTAATAGAAAAATAATAGAAAAGAAAAAAAAAAGAAGTCACTAAACTTATCGAATTAACTTCTTATTGATATATTGTTTCATCGAGATCTAATCCAAATCACAATGTCGTTTTCTTGTTCCTGAATGGGCCCTGTTAATCTTTTTAGGTTTATGCTCTACTCCGGGTAAGGATACGCCCGATTTTTATTTGTACATATAGGACAAATGATTCCATTACCACTTCTTTTTGTTATGACTTCCCCCCTTTTTCAATTTTTATGCCTTCCGCCAAAAATTTTATGTATTCATGCATATTAATATTACTCGATTGATTAAGAGTTTGAGATGGCTTCTCTTTACAAAAAACAAAAAGAAATCGTTTATGATACAAATAGTAATCATAGATCTATTTCCAATTGGGCTTTTTCTAAACGGAGCCTGGATACTTAAGTTTTTTAGTTCCACTAAGCTAACCATAAATTTTTCTAATTATAATAGTAATCTGAATTTCCCCAAAAATGT